AATAAGTAATTATAGGAGTAAAGTGTTGATATAATTCGAAGAAGCAAACGACAATTTAATTTCAAGTTAATAAAGAAAAAAAGTAAAATAAGTATGTAATCTAAGGTACTTTTTTACATTTCTAGGATTAAACAAAAGGATTCGCAAATAAAAGCGCTAATGCCACAACCAGTCCGTAAATTGTTAAAGCTTCCATAAAAGCTAGACTAAGCAATAAAGTACCTCGTATTTTACCCTCTGCTTCTGGTTGTCTCGCAATACCCTCTACCGCTTGGCCTGCAGCAGTACCTTGACCAACTCCGGGTCCAATAGAAGCAAGTCCTACAGCCAATCCAGCAGCAATAACGGAAGCGGCAGAAATCAGTGGATTCATGGTAAGTTCCTCACACCAAAAAAAAAGAAATGGTTAATGATACAATCAACCAATGAATTATTACTTAATTTTATCATTAAGTTTGATCATTAAGATCTATTGGGTCGGAGTAACTAAAAACTAATGATAATATTACTGAATCGTCAGAACTACTTCGATATCTCATTTTTTGTTTCTACCCATGATGAAGTTTTTGTAAATCCATATACATACGGCTCTAGTTATTGCATTTCTTTCTTTCCAACCATTCTTTCATTCCATCCTTCGTTCTTTACTCTTCTATATCCTTGAGTTCATCTGTTTTTTCATCCAATACACAATCACAAATGAAACAGAAGAAAGGACTTGACTTATCTTGTAATCCATCTAATCTAAATGCAGTAAACTGCAATCAAATCAATATATGCAATCATCAATATATGCAATGGATATCAATATGATCGATATCAACGATATCAATATATCAATATAACGATATCAATATGTATATCAATACATATATATATATATATTTTTTTATTTATTTTGCTATATATATTGCTATATATATATTACATATATATAGCATATAGTTAGATATATATATAGTTAGTTAGTATATAGGTAAAGCATAAGGACTTCTATTTATATATAGATAGGACTATATAACTAGTGAATATCTAATATTACATATACATATTACATATACATTTCTTTCTTCCATAACGTAAACTGGCCACATTTTATATTGAATCGGATTATAGAATCATTCCTCGAAACCCACACAAAAAGTGGCTGGACTTATAGACATTACATACATCTAGTGTGACCTCCCCAACCCATCTTTTTTTTACAATTCCGTAATATCGTTCATCTTCTCTCCTACGACTCTAGGTCATATATTCATACGTATTTATATCTATTATGTTCTCCAACCAAGCAGATTATCTTGAACCATGCATGAATTGGGATAAGCTAAAAAAAAAGACTATTTAGAAAACTAGTCAATGATGACCCTCCATGGATTCGCCTATATAAGCCGCGGCTAACGTTGCAAAAATAAGAGCTTGAATACCACTTGTAAATAATCCAAGAAACATGACAGGTATAGGAACTACTGAAGGGACTAAAGAAACAAGAACAACAACTACTAATTCATCAGCCAATATATTCCCGAAAAGTCGAAAACTAAGAGATAAGGGTTTTGTGAAATCTTCTAGGATGTTAATTGGTAAAAGTATTGGAGTTGGTTTGATGTATTTCTCGAAATAACCCAACCCTTTTTTGGTAAGACCTGCATAAAAATATGCCACTGACGTGGGTAAAGCTAAAGCAACAGTAGTATTTATATCATTCGTGGGCGCAGCTAACTCCCCATGAGGTAACTGTATGATTTTCCAAGGTAAAAGGGCACCTGACCAATTAGAAACAAAAATAAATAGGAACATAGTTCCAATAAAGGGAACCCAAGGTCCATATTCTTCTCCAATCTGGGTTTTGCTCAAGTCTCGAATAAATTCAAGGACATATTCAAAGAAATTCTGACCGTCGGTCGGAATGGTTTGTGGATTCCGAACAGCTATGATGGCTGAACCTAACAAGATAGCAATTACGACCCAAGAAGTGATAAGTACTTGGGCATGGATTTGTAAACCTCCTATTTGCCAATAGAAATGTTGGCCTACTTCTACACCCGATATATCGTATAACCCCTTGAGTGTTTTAATGTAACATGGTATAACATTCATATTGTCCTCTGATAGAAATTGAACTTCAAAAAAGGAATTAGTTTGATTCAACCATTTCTTTCTCAACTCACCAACTTGAATCATTAATCATATATTTAGGATACCAAGAAATCACATAACATCATAATATATATCAATATCCCCAGTTCTTTTTTTTTATCTATTAAAAAAAAAAAAGTAACCGATCCAATAAATCTATGGAGTTGCCCAATAATTAACATTAACTAATTTTATTATTCTTAATCTTAATCATAATCAACGATTTCTTATATAGCTAGAACGACCTTCACAAATTGCGGATACTAATTTGTTAAGAATCAATCGAATTGAAGCTATAGCGTCATCGTTGGCTGGAATCGAAATATCTGCAAGATCTGGGTCACAATTTGTATCGATTAAACAAATCGTTGGAATCCCCAAAATGGCACATTCTCGAAGAGCCGTATATTCTTCTTGCTGATCAACGATGATCACAATATCAGGCAATCCCGTCATATATTTGATCCCACCGAGATATGTTTGCAAGGTAGATAATTTTCTCTTCAACATTGCTGCATCTCTTTTGGGGAGACGGTTGAGTTTCCCCATCTTTTCTTCTGCTCTTAAGTCCCTGAACTTATAAAGTCTCGTTTCCGTAGTGGACCAATTCGTTAACATACCACCGAGCCATTTTTGATTAATAAAATGAGACCGAGCCCTTATTGCAGCTGATGCTACTGAATCCGATGCTTTATTTTTGGTACCGACGATTAAGAAGTTTTTTCCCCTACTTGCTGCATCAAAAACTAAATCACAGGCTTCTGATAAAAAACGAGCAGTTCTAGCGAGATTTGTAATATGAATACCTTTACGCTTTGCAGAAATGTAAGGGGCCATTCTAGGATTCCATTTCTTAGTACCATGACCAAAATGAACTCCTGCTTCCATCATCTCTTCCAAATTGATGTTCCAATATCTTCTTGTCATTTTTTCCCACACTTCCTTTTTGTTTTTTCTTTTTCGTATTATTAACAAAGAGACGAGGTACCTTGAAATAAAAGATTGTTCCGATGGAACCTTCTACCGGGGATTGACCATTGATACACGGCGCAAACCATAAATTTTTTTAATTACTTATTTTATTTATTACCAAATCAATAATCAGACCAGTATAGTTAAAAGATAGTTAAAGTGAAAATGAATCCGCTCTTTGGAATCATTAAATCGCATAAATGATTGTTCTGATGTCTCATGTAAATTTGTCTCATGGAAATTGTTTGTCGCGTAAGACGTAAGAACAAAATAATTCTCTATGGTGTAACAAAATATCTCTCATTTCCAACTCGAATAGATTTTTTCTTTTGATTTCCAAATAAATGTTTTTGTCTTGCCTTGAACGGTGCACAAATTTTTGGAATCCGGTACCAACAGGTATAATCCCCCCCAGAACAACGTTCTCTTTCAGGCCTTTCAACCAATCAATACGACCTCGTAGAGCAGCTTTTGCTAAAACTCGAGCGGTTTCTTGAAAACTTGCTTCGGATATGAAACTTTGAGTATTCAGAGACGCTCTTGTTATTCCCAATGAGATTGCCCGATAACAGATCGATTCGTCCAAAGCGCGCCCTGCTCGTTCCGCTCGCAACAATCCGATTAATTCTCCAGGCGAAAAAACATTAGACATTCCATCTTCTGAAACCAACACTTTTGATGTTACTTGACGTACAATAATCTCTATATGTCTATTATGGATCTGTACCCCCTGGGATCGATAAACCTTTTGGATCTTATTAACCAAAGAGATACGACTTTGGGCTATGGTTAGCTCAGCTCCAATCAAAAACCCCCAGGGGATCCCAAGAATTCTTGGTATACGCTCGTTCCAACCTTCAACTCTCCTTTCGAGGTTCATCGATATTGAATCAATCGAACGCACTTCTAAGATTTGTTCTACTTTTGGAAGACCTTGCGTTATGTCACCAGATCTCGATTTTTCATATATAAATGTAACTAATGTATCTCCTTCGTAAAGGATTTTCCCATAATGACCATGAACAGTTGCTCCAGGAGTAGCCAAATAAGACTTAGCCGATCTTATAACTAAAAAGTCGACATTAACAATTAAAATTTGACCAGATTTTTTTACGTGTGGTTCGTATTTAAATAGACATACATTTTCACAAATAAATTGTCCAAGGCTAATTTTGATCGATGTCTCTTCACAATAATCATGATGGAGAAAGCACCAATTCAAATGGAATGGGTTCAAAATGATGTTACTGCATAGATCGGGATTATAAATCCTTCTATTTTCATCTATTAAACAGTATTTAAGTACTTGAAGTACTTGGAAAATCTGTTTCAAATTGTCAAGTAGCAAATATTTCTTTAACACGATCTGATTATGAGTTATTAAATGGTAAGATGAATAAAAATTTGATATTTTAGGTACAATAGCGCCTAAGGGACCTAAATAATCCCTAATTGGAATTAGGGGATCCGATTCTTTTGTCACATTGTTATATTTCGAACTATTGAATGGACCAATTCGAGAACAATTGGATGATGACAAAATTAGCAAAGATTGGCATTCCTTATTTCGATTCAACAACATACCAATAGTTCCTTGATGTTGGCTAAGTGATTGAATCTTCGCCTTGGAATAAAAAGGATTGATATTGGTGCAATCTAATCCATTATCGGGAATCAATCCGGAACTTGCCCTATCATACCTTTTTCCGGTATACGAAATAGTGGACTTGACTAACTCAATTCTTATGAAATCGCGAATTAGATCATTTGCCCTTACCTCAACAAAGGAAGCATGAACCTCTTCTATAGAACCATTTTGTTCTTGGTCCCAATTCAATACTAAGCAAGTCCGAACTAATTGAATACTTGTGTGATAAATTCCTCGAATT